TCGTTTATCAATGGTTCGACCAATTGATATGTTTCCACAAATAATTGAAATTCAATTTTTTGATCTGTATCTTCAATTTTTGGAAAGTTAGAAAGTTCTTCGGGTAAACCCTGATCGATGAACCTGCAAAATCCTTCAAATTGTATCTGATGAAACCCAGGTATTGTAAACATTCCCTCATTTCTATTTCGGAGCATTTTTATTTAATTTCCCATTTCTCAAAAATCCTATTACATTATTGGCGTAGTCTTCATCGAATTAGATAGATGATCTAGCAATGATGGAATTGATCGTCTATTTATGATTCCGGAATAACATGAAATTTGAAGTCAATTGATGTAAGTTCTTTCTAAGAGGTGGAATATAATAACAACCCCTTTACATACAAGGGAATGAGTATGTGGTGGGGCGAAAGGGCTTGGACTTTCTCGACGAAGAAGACGCCGAACAAAACACAAGAAAGAACCCTCTAGAAAATATGTCGATATTTTATTAGAATGTTTCAGTATAATAAAATATCGACATAAATAACAGGTACAACTAGTAAATCAATGGCGTAATTATATTTTTCTCATAAAAAAAATGAGATCAAAAAAATCAGCATGAAAGTCGGAGGCGTTCCGTGGTAGATTGCCGGTAACATTTAGAGGTACCGGTATTGAAACAAACCCGAGTCTATAAATTACTCTTCGTCGAAAAAGTCGGAATCCGAATCTCGAAATTCTTCTTCTTCGTCGTGAGTGTTCAAACACAAGGTTATAAACCCCTCTTCACCGACAAGGTTAAAACAGGCGGATACAAATTGCTCTTCGTTCCAAAGGTCCAAAGGGGAGTTTCTACAGTCATCGTAGCCGAGCAAGAACCAATGTCGCGAAAATATAGTTTTGTTGTCCTCGCGACGAGATAGTCTGCGCGATATTTTTTATATCGCGCATCGCACTTGTTTAGTACTTCTAGTGTACATAGAAAGTCCGACCGTACTCGCAGCCAGGCATGTACATGTGGTTCATATTGTCGAATGGCGTATGGTTTATTCCCGATCTTTGTTCGTAGCGCGTCTCGTAGAGATTGGCGAGCAACCAAATCGAGGTTGGACGCGGGGTGGGAAAACGGTTCCTCACCTTCGAAGAGGAAACGTTTCCAGGCGCCAGACCAAAACCCAACCCTGATATCATACTGTCTTTGGTCCGTTCTTTCTAGCAGCCAGCATTGAAGTTCGACCCAAAGACAAGCTTTTGTTGCTTGAATAGAGTTTGCATTTCTAAAAAAAAATTTTCTTTTCGCAACCCAGTTGGCTCCTTCGGCTTTGGCAAAGTCGACGATACTCCCCGAGGCGTCGCCATTCCGCGACGCAAATTTTTTCAAGAGAGTAGCTACGATCTCGCGACGCCCCATTTCAAGGCAGATTAAGTAAAATATTTCGTAGACGGCCTCGTCGTTGTTATCCGAGAGTAGTGTCCCCCCTTTAGTATAACAAAGGTATTTCCTCTTCGGTAGATGCAGATGCCTATTATAGCGCGACATGCACTTACCTAGGTGTCCCATAATTTCCAATGTAGGTCGAAATCCATAATAGAGTCCGACCCCAACGATCGAATTGGTTATCTTCATACACAAGCTTATGTTGGTTTTATTGTTTCTTTGATATTGTCTCTGTGCATGTGTTAAGCCTGCCGCCAGCGTTCATCCTGAGCCAGGATCGACTCTCCATGAGATTCATAGTTGCATTACTTATAGCTTCCTTTTATATTGAATTATATATATGTCATTTTTGTTTATATATTGAATTATATATATGTCATTCAATATATGTAATTCAATATATATGCGTCATGTGCGGTAATAGGTCCCATATTAGCAAGTTTCATTAGTCATTCCCTATCTAGAACAACTAGCACAAATTTTCAACGTCCATGGGGACTTATTTTACCGGTAACATTATCGACTCCATCTTATTAGTTCTGGGTTCGAATCCCCGGCAACCCTTTGTTCAAAAAATCCTCTGTCGAGAAGAGAGACATTTTTACCTATTTTTTCTTCAATGAAAATTGAAGTGTGATAATTTACTGATAATTCTATGAGTCCGTTCTGGAGTTTAGAGGGACTAATATATGTTATAACGCTCGATAGTCACTGTGAGTAATATATGTTATAAAAATCTATAGTTCCTATGAAAAATTTGCATTAGGTTTTTGGATGATTTTGGCGGCATGGCCGAGCGGTAAGGCGGGGGACTGCAAATCCTTTTTCCCCAGTTCAAATCTGGGTGTCGCCTGACTATTTCACATAGATAGCGATCGATCTATATTATACTTTTTACCTAAAAAAACCAAAAAAGTGGGCCTTAGTATTTCTAGCCTATTTTACTTGTCTTTAGTCTTTCCCGATTCGAAATCATAGAGGAATTTTTTAGAAGTGGATTTATTAAATTGGTTCCTCAACAGTCTTCGGTGAGAATCCCTTTTTGACTCTGCACCATTGATTCCACTATTATTAGGGAGCAATAATCAAATAATTCTATCATAGAGATAGGGGACATAATTCACATGGAGCTAGTAAGTCTCGCTTGGGCTGCTTTAATGGTAGTTTTTTCATTTTCCCTTTCACTTGTAGTCTGGGGAAGAAGTGGTCTCTAGAAGTACTACTAATTGAGTTGAGGAATCAAACTGGATCAATTGTTTTAGAAATCGTTCAAAATGCATTGTAGAACGATTGACTATCAAGATCTCTTCATTTTCAAATTGCATTGAATTCTAGTGAAGGAATGTATTTTATAACAAGTAAAACGCTTCTTTCCGATTGATCGGAACAAATAGATGTATCAAAGAAATCGAAGTGGGCCCTCTGTCAATTCCAGATAGAAAATGAATATCGCCACTACAAATATCTACCATGAAGATAATATGGTAGATTGATCTAGAGTAAACCTCTAGCTTTATTAGAACCACTAAGATACAGTCCGGTAAGAAAGAACTCAATGAATCTTTCTTACCCTACTCTCAGATCTCAGCGAAGACTGCCGATTCGAGCCCGTCCATTTCATTTATTCATTAGAATACGCAAAATGAGAATTCCTTTCATTTGATCTTATCAATAGTTGATAAGATCAAGTTTCATTCAAAATAATTAATTATTTTGACTAACTGTTTTTACATAAATAATAAGTAGAAAAGCAGTAGGAACTAAAATGAAGAGTGCAGTAGCAATAAATGCCAGAATATTGACTTCCATAATCTCATCCCTTTTTCTTTCACAATAACTCGGGATTTAATCCCCTAGAGAAAATAAATCTTGCACATGTAACTTCACTGAATGAATAACCTCTCGACGAGATTGACTCGGATCAATAGCATGAATAAGACTATCTAAGCGATCAAATCCATTCGTCGTCGAAAATTGAATAGTATAACCTAGGGAGATCTTTTATCCATACCGAATCCAAAATAGGATTCCCGACCCAATCAAAAATTCCTTTAGTTAGCATTATGTAGCATTCTTTTCTCTTGTTTAGTTTCTATAACCTATCTTAGGTCTCCCTTGTACAATCATCAAATAGCGTATCATCTCACCACCCATCCCTTTCCATTAGTTCCAAAGAACAAGACAAGCAAAGCGGAAAAAGATAAGCTCTAAACGCCGTTTTTTAATGTCTATGGAATATTTCAGTAAATTCACTATTTTCGTTATTTTCATTTTAGTGGAGGGTTTGTTCTTTCTTCGACAGGACCCTGAAAAAATAGAAAAACTAGTAAGGAAAAAGGATTCAATTCCATTATCAATTGCTCAGTGTCCAATTTGAATCCAATTGATTTGTAACCTTCCTATTTAGTAATTAGGCTTACACAAACAAAAACAGAGCCAGAAGGGGAGAGTTTGTTAAATTCAGTTTGTATTATACAAGAAACGAATTCCATCTGTGGAGATGCGCCCGAGTCGGACTTTGTTTCCTTACATGAATGGAGATCAATCCAAAAAGAAGACTCAGCATCTCTTTGGAATATTTACTCTAAAAATAATGCTACCAACCAATCATTCGACTAATCTACATTTGTCTTTCTCCAATCAATCAGTCCTCGTTGAAGTGACGAGACGAATCCCCTTGGGAATGACATGTTGTCCCAAGGCCCCACTTTCCGAGAAAGAGGAGCGGCGGATTGGTGTACTTATTTGATTCGTCGGGACTGACGGGGCTCGAACCCGCAGCTTCCGCCTTGACAGGGCGGTGCTCTGACCAATTGAACTACAATCCCAGGGAACTAAGGGATCTAGCAGAAAATGTGATTCTTTTTTATTCCCCCTATCGGGTATTTATGAAGAAGAAGGGGGTTCTACCATGAGATGGTAAATTGGTGAATTGTTGGGTCGAGCTGGATTTGAACCAGCGTAGACATATTGCCAACGAATTTACAGTCCGTCCCCATTAACCGCTCGGGCATCGACCCAGGAAGAATCCATTTTAGGTGTATTGGTAATTCCTGACCAACTTATTTTCGTAGTACCCTACCCCCAGGGGAAGTCGAATCCCCGTTGCCTCCTTGAAAGAGAGATGTCCTGAACCACTAGACGATGGGGGCATGCTTGCTCAACCGCTATGATACTTCTTAGATGATACTTTTTATATGGATACTTCATATATGGATACTTAGTATATGAACGCTTTTTGGAAATTGTCAATATAATAGGTATGAAGAGATCCGAATTCTCCTTCAGTTTTTCACGATTTCCTATTCATTTAGGATTCGTCATTCCTATTCATGTTTCATTCATTCGATTCTCCATTTTATTTGTCTATAGAAATCTAGCGTCTATGAATTTTCTACTAAAATAAAGACAAAAATTGCACGAATACAAAAAGAAAGATAGGCTTCTTTGAGGGAGTGATTGGTCCGTCCGAAAAGAAAGAGTCAAGGGGCGGGTGAAATTGCATTTTTTACGCTCTCATTGGTAAGATGAGATATCCCTAGCGCTCTTTCCCATTAAGCTAGGAAATGAACAAACAA